GCTCAAGTAGCTTAAAGTAAAGCATAACACTGAAGCTGTTAAAATAAACCCTAAAAAGTTTCATGAGCACAAAAGTTTGGCCCCAACTTTATTATTAGCTTTAGCTACTTTTATACATGCAAGTATCCGCACACCCGTGAGAATGCCCTTAAATTCCCTGCCGAAAATAAGGAGCTGGTATCAGGCTCATAACTATAGCCCACAACACTTTGCTAAGCCACTCCCTCAAGGGTATTCAGCAGTAATTAGTTTTAAATATGAGCGCAAGCTTGATTTAGTAAAAGCTAAAAGAGCCGGCAAACCTCGTGCCAGCCGCCGCGGTCAGACGGGAGGCTCAAGTTAATAATCTCGGCGTAAAGTGTAGTTAAGGAAAAATAAAACTAAAGTCATACAACTTCTTAGCTGTATAACGCTTTTGGAAATATGAGGCTCTTTAACGAAAGTAACTTTAACAAACCTGACACTACGAAAGTTAAGAAACAAACTGGGATTAGATACCCCACTATGCTTAACTGTAAACCTTAGAAAAATTTGCACATATTAACTCGCCTGAAAACTACAAGCGTAAGCTTAAAACTCAAAGGGTCTGGCGGCACTTTAAACTATCTAGAGGAGCCTGTCCTATAATCGATAACCCCCGTTAAACCTCACCTTCTTTAGCTATAATCAGCCTGTATACCGCCGTCGTCAGCTTACCCCCTAAAGGTTACACAAGTAAGCAAAACTGGTTTGACCCAAAACGTCAGGTCGAGGTGCAGCTTACAAGAAGGGAAGAGATGGGCTACATTTCCTATACAGGAAATACGAATAGTACACTGAAACATGTACATTGAAGGAGGATTTAGCAGTAAGTAAAAATTAGAGCGTTTCACTGAAAAAGGTCTTAAAGTGCGTACACACCGCCCGTCGTTCTCTCTTTATTTTCTTTATAAATAATTTATAATATCAGCACCTTATGTTAATGGGGGAGACAAGTCGTAACAAGGTAAGCGTACTGGAAAGTGTGCTTGGTTAATCAGAACATAGCTAAAATATAGCACTTCCCTTACTCTGAACAGTTACCTAATTATATAGGTTGTTCTGATACCTTAAAGCTAGCTTTACTGTTATACATATTTTACCTACACTAACTTTTAAGATTTTATACATTAAAAACTAAAACATTTTTCCCCCCTAGTCTGGGAGACAAAAAAGGCACTTAAAGCGATATAAGAAGTACCGTAAGGGAAAGCTGAAATAAAAATGAAACAAATATATAAGTTAAAAAAAGCAGAGCTTTATGCTCGTACCTTTTGCATCATGGTTTAGTTAGTTTTCTTAAGCAAAAAGATTTTTAGTTTAATACCCCGAAACCTGGTGAGCTACTCCAAGCCAGTTTTATTAGAACGAACCCGTCTCTGTTGCAAAAGAGTGGGATGAGCTTTGAGTAGGGGTGATATTCCTATCAAGCCAGGTTATAGCTGGTTGCTTGAGAAATGAATTTAGTTCAGCCTTTTTTATTCTCTTGCCTTATTTCATTATTTTTTTAGGCTTTCAGATTAATAAAGAGTTATTTAAAGGAGTTACAGCTCCTTTAAAATAAAATACAATTTTCTTAGGTGATTATATTTATAATAAAGAAGTTTTACTAGTAGGCTTAAGAGCAGCCACCTATAAAAAGATAGCGTTATAGCTCATATTACAAATACTCTTCAAATTTCAATAAATTATTTATCCCTAATTATTATCAAGCTTTTCTATGTTATAGAAGCAATAATGCTAAAATGAGTAATAAGAGATCCGACTCTCTCTTAAAGTACCTTTACCTCGGAATGGACCCGCCCCCGAATATTAACGGCTCTAACTGAAGCCCCTGTAAAACAAAAAAGAAACAAGAAAATCTTACATTTTTTGCCGTTTAGCCAACACTGGTGCTTTAAATAAGAAAGGTTTAAAGAAGAATAAGGAACTCGGCAAATCTTAAGAGTTTCGCCTGTTTACCAAAAACATCGCCTCTTGCATATACTATAAGAGGTCTTACCTGCCCAGTGACGCAAGTTTAACGGCCGCGGTATTTTGACCGTGCAAAGGTAGCGTAATCAATCGTCTTTTAAATGGAGACCTGTATGAATGGTGAAACGAAAACTCAACTGTCTCATTCTTTTAACCAATGAAATTGATTTCTCCGTGCGGAAGCGGGGATAAATCCATAAGACAAAAAGACCCTGTGGAGCTTTAGACTACCCAGCTTAGAGTTTAATAACATATTTATAAACACCTAAGTTCTGCTTACATCTTAGATTGGGGCGATCACGGAGAAAGCACACCCTCCCTGAAGAAATTCATACGTTTTTATAATTAAGAGTTACCGCTCTAAATATTAAAATATTTGACTTTATGAACCGGTTTGCCGATTAACGGACCCAGTTACCCCAGGGATAACAGCGCAATCCCCTTAAAGAGCACTTATCACCAAGGGGGTTTACGACCTCGATGTTGGATCAGGACATCCTAATGGCGCATCCACTATTAAGGGTTCGTTTGTTCAACGATTAAAGTCCTACGTGATCTGAGTTCAGACCGGAGTAATCCAGGTCAGTTTCTATCTATGAAATGTTTTCTCTCAGTACGAAAGGACCAGAGAAAAAAGGCCCATTCTTTAAGAACGCCTTACCCTGATTTTATGAAAAAATCTCAAAGAAGCGAGGGGGCCGACTTATAATAAAAAAATAATTTGTTTAAGATGGCAGAATGTGGTTTTGCAAAAGACCTAAGCTCTTTATATAAAGGTTCAAATCCTTTTCTAAACTACTTTTAATCCCATATTAAGAATCCTGTATTGCTGTGGGTTGGGGTTAACTCCCCCTCTTAATAATGCTTTCAACTTTCCTTAATAATTTTATTTCTCCTTTTATTTTAATTTTATTTATTATGCTGGCACTAGCATTTTTAACCCTGGTTGAACGAAAGATTATTGGCAGCATACAACTACGAAAAGGGCCTAACGTAACACATATTTATGGCCTATTTCAACCCCTTGCTGATGGTTTAAAACTTTTTATTAAAGAGCCTGTTCGCCCTCTCGCTTCTTCTTCTCTTTTATTTTTGATTTCCCCTTTATTAGCCCTAACAATTGCCCTTTTGCTTTGAATACCTATTCCCTTACCAACCCCCCTTGTTGATCTTAATTTAAGCCTCTTATTTCTCCTTGCCCTCTCTTGCCTAACAGTCTACTCCCTCCTTGGAGCCGGCTGAGCATCAAACTCGATATATGCTTTAATTGGGGCTATACGTGCTGTTGCTCAAACAATTTCTTACGAAGTAACTCTTGGATTGATCCTTCTTTGTCTTATTCTCTTTTCAGGCTCTTTTACCCTGCAGACTTTTCACATCACCCAAGAAAGCACTTGGTTAATTTTTCCTGCTTGACCTCTCGCTTTTATATGATTTGTGTCTTCTTTGGCGGAAACCAATCGATCCCCTTTCGATTTAACAGAGGGGGAATCAGAACTAGTTTCAGGTTTTAATATCGAATATGCTGCTGGCCCTTTTGCATTGTTTTTTCTAGCTGAATACGCCAACATTCTACTTATAAATACTCTTTCAGTAATCCTTTTTTGGGGTACACAAGTATTTAGTAATTTTTCTGAGGTTTCTTCAATTGTTTTAATATCTAAAGCTGTCTTTCTTTCAATCTTATTTTTGTGAGTACGAGCCTCATACCCCCGGTTTCGTTATGATCAACTAATACATCTAATTTGAAAGAGCTTCTTACCTCTTACTTTAGCTTTTGTAATCTGGCATTTGGCTCTTCCCATAGCACTATTAGGTATCCCCCCTCAGCTATAATTCTTAGGATTTGTGCCTGAATAAAGGGTTACTTTGATAGAGTAAAGATGAAGGTTAAAGCCCTTCCAACTCCTTAGAAAGGGAGGATTTGAACCCCCTCTGGAGAGATCAAAACTCTTAGTGCTTCCATCACACTACTTTCTAGTAAAGTCAGCTAAATAAGCTTATGGGCCCATACCCCTTAAATGTCGGTTAAAATCCTTCCTTTACTAATGAGCCCTTATATAATATTAATACTTTTAAGTACCCTTATTATTGGGACTTTAATTACTCTGTCGAGCTCTCATTGATTGCTCGCCTGAGTAGGCCTTGAAATTAATACCTTTGCAATTATTCCCCTTATAACTCAAAACCCCCACCCACGAGCTTTAGAAGCTACCCTAAAGTATTTTGTTGTTCAAGCCACAGCAGCAATTATACTACTTTTTTCTTCAACCTTAAACGCCTGACTCTCAGGCCAATGAGACATTAAACATATAGTACACCCCATCCCTCTTGCAATTATTATTATTGCACTATCACTAAAAATAGGCCTAGCCCCAGTACACGCCTGATTTCCCGAAGTGTTGCAAGGCTTAGACTTCAAGGTAGGCTTAGTCCTTTCAACTTGGCAAAAATTAGCCCCTTTAATTCTTTTCAGCCAAATTTCTTATGAATATTCCCCCCTATATATTATTTTAGGCCTAACTTCAATTTTAATTGGTGGTTGGGGCGGGCTTAACCAAACACAGCTACGAAAAATTTTAGCCTACTCCTCTATCGCACACCTAGGCTGGGTTATTTTAGTTACTCACTATTTTCCCGCCTTCGTCCTCTTAGCTTTTTACATTTATACGATTTTAACCTTTGTATTATTTTTTACTTTTCATTATATATACACAACTTCTATAAATTCACTTTCTACTTCTTGAGCTAAAACCCCCTTTTTAATAACAACTACTCCCCTCACTCTTTTATCATTGGGGGGTTTGCCTCCTTTTACAGGTTTTATCTCGAAATGAGTAATTCTTAATGAATTAACAAAACAAGGCTTAATTCTAATGGCAACTATCGCTGCATTATCCGCTCTTTTAAGCCTTTTTTTTTACTTACGCCTTTCTTACGCCATAACATTAACAATACCCCCTAATAATCTTCCAGCCATACTTCCCTGACGTCTCCCCTTTTTATTTACCCCTCTTCTTTTAACTACCTCTATTGTTGCTTCTTTTGGTTTATTACCCCTCTCCCCCTCCCTCCTCGCTTTTTTTTTACTTTAGAGACTTAAGTTAAAAGACTAAAAGCCTTCAAAGCTTTAAGCGGAAGTGAAAGTCTTCCAGCCTCTAAGACCCACAGGAGTTTAACCCACATCTTCTGTATGCAAAACAGGAACTTTAATATAAGCTAAGGTCTTTATAAAGCTTTCCTAGACGAGCAGGCTTCGATCCTGCAAAATTTTAATTAACAGTTAAACGCTTTAACCAATAAGCATTCGCCTAGCTTCTCCCGCCTAGCGGAAACAAAATAGGCGGGAGAAGCCCCGGCCAAAATTCCTTGGCGTATTTAGGTTTGCAATCTAATATGTCGGGGCTGATAAGAAGAGGGTTTAACCTCTATGCCTGGGGCTACAACCCACCGCTTTTTCAGCCATCTTACCTGTGACTTTTACACGCTGATTTTTTTCTACAAATCATAAAGATATTGGTACCCTTTACTTAGTGTTTGGTGCTTGAGCAGGTATAGTTGGCACTGCCTTAAGCTTATTAATTCGAGCTGAGCTAAGTCAACCAGGCTCACTTCTCGGTGATGACCAAATTTATAACGTAATCGTTACAGCCCATGCCTTTGTAATAATCTTTTTTATAGTAATGCCTATCATAATTGGAGGCTTTGGCAACTGACTAATCCCCTTAATAATTGGTGCCCCCGACATAGCCTTCCCCCGAATAAATAACATAAGCTTCTGACTCCTTCCTCCTTCTTTTCTTCTTTTGCTTGCCTCTTCAGGTGTGGAAGCAGGAGCAGGCACAGGCTGAACTGTCTACCCCCCCCTTGCCGGTAATCTTGCTCATGCAGGAGCCTCTGTAGACTTAACTATTTTTTCTTTACACTTAGCTGGTATCTCTTCTATTTTGGGGGCCATTAATTTTATTACTACGGTTTTTAATATAAAACCCCCCGCTCTCTCTCAATATCAAACACCCTTATTTGTTTGAGCTGTAATAATTACGGCTGTGCTCCTTTTACTCTCTTTGCCTGTTCTAGCAGCTGGCATTACTATATTACTTACAGACCGCAACTTAAATACAACTTTTTTTGACCCCGCAGGAGGGGGGGACCCAATTCTTTATCAGCACCTCTTTTGATTTTTTGGCCATCCTGAAGTCTATATTTTAATCCTTCCCGGCTTTGGCATAATCTCGCATATTGTAGCTTACTATGCAGGTAAAAAAGAACCTTTCGGATACATGGGTATAGTTTGAGCTATAATAGCTATTGGATTACTAGGCTTTATTGTTTGAGCCCACCATATATTTACAGTTGGAATAGATGTTGATACCCGAGCCTATTTTACATCAGCGACAATAATTATTGCTATCCCAACCGGGGTAAAAGTATTTAGCTGACTCGCTACCCTTCATGGTGGTGTAATTAAGTGAGAAACCCCTCTTTTATGGGCCTTAGGCTTTATCTTTTTGTTTACGGCAGGGGGGCTGACGGGTATTGTTCTAGCTAATTCTTCTTTAGATATTGTCCTTCATGATACTTATTACGTTGTTGCCCACTTCCATTATGTTTTATCAATGGGTGCAGTTTTCGCAATTATCGCAGCCTTTGTTCATTGATTTCCCTTATTTTCAGGATATACCCTTCATAAAACTTGAACAAAAATCCACTTTGGAGTAATATTTTTAGGGGTTAACATAACTTTTTTTCCTCAACACTTCTTAGGTTTAGCCGGAATACCTCGACGATATTCTGATTATCCTGATGCTTATACTCTATGAAACACAATCTCTTCTATTGGCTCTTTAATTTCTTTAATTGCAGTTATTATATTTTTATTTATTATCTGAGAAGCTTTTTCAGCTAAACGAGAAGTTGCTTCAGTAGAGTTAACACTAACTAATGCTGAATGAATACATGGCTGCCCTCCCCCCTACCACACTTTTGAAGAGCCCGCTTTTATTCAGTTTAATACCCAACCAACTTAAATGCAAGAAAAGAAGGAATTGAACCTCCGTAGGGTGATCTCAAGTCAACTACATAATCGCTCTGTCATTTTCTTTATAAAGCACTAGTATACTCATTACACTGTCTTGTCAAGACAAAAAAGCAGATTAAAACTCTGCGTACTTTATATGGCTCACCCTTTTCAATTTGGCTTTCAAGATGCAGCTTCTCCAGTAATAGAGGAACTTCTTTATTTTCATGACCACACTCTTATAGTTGTGCTTTTAATTAGTGTTTTTGTATTATACATTATTATAGGTATAGTCACAACTAAATTAACTAATAAGTTTATTTTAGACTCACAAGAAATCGAAATCGTGTGGACCCTTCTTCCTGCTTTAATTTTAGTTTTTATCGCGCTTCCTTCCCTGCGAATTTTATACTTGACAGATGAAATTAATCAGCCATGGTTAACTATTAAAACAATCGGCCACCAATGATACTGAAGCTATGAATATACAGACTATAACAGCTTTAGTTTTGACTCCTACATAATTCCCTCACAAGACCTTCTTCCAGGCCAATTTCGCCTCTTAGAAACAGACCATCGAATAGTAGTTCCTGTTGAATCCCCGGTACGGATACTAATTTCTGCTGATGATGTCTTGCACTCTTGAGCTATTCCTAGCCTCGGTATTAAAGTAGATGCAGTGCCAGGCCGTTTAAATCAAATAGGCTTAATAATTAATCGTAGCGGGGTTTTTTATGGTCAATGTTCCGAAATTTGTGGCGCTAATCACAGTTTTATGCCTATCGTTGTAGAGGCCGTACCCCAAGAACACTTTAAAAGCTGATCAACTTTAATGCTCAAAAATACTTCACTGAGAAGCTATAAGGACGAGCTTTAGCCTTTTAAGCTAAAAAGAGGTGATTACCGCCCACCCTTGGTGAAATGCCTCAACTTAACCCCTCCCCTTGATTTTTAATTCTTTCTTTCGCTTGATTAACATTTTTACTTCTCGCCCCGTCCAAGATTTTAACACATGCCTACCCTTTTCAGCCCGTATTAAAAAATATGAAAAAATTTAACGTTGCACCTTGAAACTGATTATGACAATAAATCTATTTAACCAATTTTTATCCCCTCTTTTCTTGGGGGTACCTCTTTTAGCTATTGCCCTAATTACTCCTTGAATCTTTTTCCCAGAACCTTCCACCCGGTGGCTGAATAACCGCTTACTATTGACTCAAAACTGGCTCATGTCGGTTTTTATGCTACAAACCTTTCAACCTATAAATATTAAAGGGCACACTTGAGCTTTCCTACTAACTGCTTTATTTATATTACTAATTTCTCTAAACTTGCTTGGCCTCCTTCCATATACTTTTACACCCACCACACAACTTTCATTAAATATAGCTTTTGCACTTCCTTTGTGGCTTGCCACAGTTATTACAGGCTTTCGAAATAGCTCAACCCATGTTTTAGCCCACCTTCTCCCTGAGGGCACTCCAACCCTCCTAATCCCTATTTTAGTAATTATTGAAACTATTAGCCTTTTTATTCGTCCTCTGGCCTTAGGCGTTCGGCTAACAGCTAACTTAACTGCAGGCCACCTTTTAATTCAACTTGTCTCAATAGCCACATTTTTTTTAACTTCTTTTTTTTTGCCTGCCGCTTTTTTAACTTTAACCCTGCTCTTTTTTCTAACTATTTTAGAAATTGCTGTCGCAGTAATTCAAGCTTATGTTTTTATTTTATTATTAAGCCTTTATTTACAAGAAAATATCTAATGGCACATCAAGCACACGCATATCACATGGTTGACCCAAGTCCTTGACCCCTAACTGGGGCTATTGCTGCTCTTCTTTTGACTTCAGGCTTAGCAACTTGATTCCACACCCATTCAATAATTTTGCTAGCTACTGGGCTACTATTACTGTTATTAACAATGTATCAATGATGGCGAGACATTATTCGAGAAAGCACCTTTCTCGGCTCCCATACGAGCCCCGTACAAAAAGGCCTTCGCTACGGCATAATCCTTTTTATTACCTCTGAAGTATTCTTCTTTTTAGGCTTCTTTTGAGCTTTTTATCACTCAAGCTTAGCCCCTACATTTGAACTAGGAAGCTGCTGACCCCCCACAGGGATCACCCCCCTTAACCCTTTTGAAGTCCCATTATTAAATACGGCAGTTCTGCTAGCTTCAGGAATTACTGTTACATGAGCACATCACAGCATCATAGAAGGTCTACGAAAACAAGCAATTCAAGCCCTTACTTTAACCATTATTCTAGGTTTTTACTTTACTATTCTGCAAGCCCTAGAATATTATGAAGCCCCTTTCACAATTGCTGATGGTATCTACGGCTCTACTTTCTTTGTTGCTACAGGTTTTCATGGCCTGCATGTAATTATTGGCTCCCTTTTTTTATTTGTCTGTTTGATTCGTCAAGTTCAGTTTCACTTTACATCTAAGCATCATTTTGGCTTTGAGGCCGCTGCTTGATATTGACATTTTGTTGATGTTGTTTGACTTTTTTTATACATTTCTATTTATTGATGAGGCTCATAACTCTTGTTTATCTTTCCTAAATACATTAAACGAGGGCTTCTGTTATTGAACCTTAAAATTTGCTACTACCTCTTAAGCTATACCAAAAGCCTTCAGCTTCCATATTACCCTGTAGCCTCCCTTTTTAATTATTCCTTCAACTAACATGTAATCTTTCTAATACAACAGTATTTGTGACTTCCAATCACCTAGTCTTGGTTAAAATCCAAGGAAAGAAATATTCAAAAGTATAAGAAGCGCATCCATCTGACACTAAATCAAAATTCTTATTCATAGCCTCTTTCTTAAACGTGTATCCCTTCACTTATCTCAGTTTACGCCTGAGGAGAGATAATGAGCTTAATCTTTTCTATAACAATTATTTCCGCCCTTTTATCTTTAATTTTACTTCTAGTATCTTTTTGGCTCCCCCAGCTTAAAACAGATTATGAAAAATTACTACCTTATGAGTGTGGCTTTAATCCCCTTTCTTCTGCCCGACTACCTTTTTCCATTCGCTTTTTTTTGGTCGCACTTCTATTTCTCCTTTTTGACTTAGAAATCGCCCTTCTGCTCCCCCTTCCATGAGGCAGTCAGCTTGAAACACCCTTATTTACATTTATCTGAACTTCACTTGTATTAATCCTATTAACACTGGGTTTTATATATGAATGAGCCCAAGGGGGGTTAGAATGAGCAGAATAAGTAATTAGTTTAAGTAAAACCTTTGATTTCGGCTCAAAAACTTTTGGCTAAAGTCCTTAATTACTTAATGTCTTTATTCCCCGCCACCTTTTTAATTATGTTTGTGTTAAGTTTACTAGGGCTAACTTTTTATCGAGTACATTTACTTTCAGCTCTCCTCTGCTTAGAAGGTTTAATACTAACACTATTTATTTCATTTTCTTTGTGGCTCTTAAAATTTAATGCTCTAGCTTTTTCCATCTCTCCTATAATTTTAATTACATTTTCAGCTTGTGAAGCAAGCTTGGGCCTGTCTTTATTAATTGCCACAATTCGCTCTCATGGAAAAGACCATCTGCAAAATATAAATATATTACAATGCTAATAATTCTAATTCCTTCTGCTTTATTATTTATAATTATTTGATTAATTCCCTTTTCTTTTCTGTGATCCTCCACTCTTATATATACTTTCCTAGTAGCTCTAAGTAGCCTAACCCTGGTCCCAGATTATACCGGCCATGCCCTTGCTTACTTTATGCTCAACGCAAAAACAGACCTTTTTACCACCCCCCTCTTAATTCTAACTTGTTGACTTTTACCCCTGCTAATCCTTGCCAGTCAAGGCCATATATCTTCTAAATCTCTTTTACAACAACGAGCTTATCTTGCTCTATTAATTTCCCTCCAGGTATTTTTGATTATATCTTTTAGCGCGTCAGATCTAATGATATTTTTTTTAATATTTGAAGCAGTTCTAGTCCCCACACTAATTATTATTACTTGTTGAGGCTACCAAAAGAATCGTTTGGCAGCTGGTATCTATTTTTTATTTTATACTCTAGTGGGGTCTTTACCTCTTTTAATTGCTTTAATAAGCATATATAATTACACCGGAACCCTTGAAACTTTTATATTAAATGACCCAAACCCTCAAGATTTTACTCCAGAGTTTAGTTACGCTTCAAAAGCTTTTTGATTAATATTTATTCTGGCTTTTTTCCTTAAACTCCCACTTTATGGTGCACACCTCTGACTCCCAAAAGCCCACACAGAAGCCCCTATTGCAGGCTCAATAATCTTGGCTGCTGTCTTACTAAAACTGGGGGGTTATGGTATGATTCGCCTTTCTCCAATCCTGGAACCTCTAACTAAAGAGCTTTGCTACCCCTTTATTGTATTAGCACTGTGGGGGGTCGTTATAACAGGCCTAATTTGTCTTCGACAAACAGACCTGAAGTCTCTAATCGCTTATTCATCAGTAGGCCATATAGGTCTAGTAACAGCAGGTATCTTAACACAAACGCCCTGAGGCTTTTCAGGTGCTTTACTTCTAATAATTGCTCATGGTCTTACTTCTTCAGCTCTTTTCTGTCTTGCCAACACAAACTACGAACGAAGCCACACTCGAACTATAATCTTAATTCGAGGCTTACAAATCCTTTTTCCATTAATAATAGCTTGATGATTCATAGCTACACTAGCAAACCTAGCATTACCTCCCCTGCCTAACTTGATTGGAGAACTTATGATTCTTTCCGCCACTTTTAATTGATCCCCCTTTTCTTTCATTTTGACAGGGCTAGGTACTTTAATTACAGCCGCATACTCTTTATATATATTCTTAGTAACCCAACGAGGCCCTTTGCCTCATCATGTAATGATACTAAATTCCTCTTACTCGCGAGAACACCTTTTAATAATCCTTCACTTTCTGCCTCTCTTTATACTTATTCTTAAGCCAAACCTAATTGTAGGTCAAATTTTATGCAGACGTAGTTTAATAAAAATATTAAATTGTGATTTTAAAAATAAAGGTTAAACTCCTTTCTTCTGCTGAAAAAGTTGTGTCATAATGATGTTTGCTAAACTTCACCCCTTTGGTTAAAATCCAAAGCTTTTTCATTTTTAGAGGATAGCAGAACATCCGTTGGCCTTAGGAGTCACAAATTTAGGTGCAAGTCCTAATAAAAATAATGAACCCTTCATTTATAATAAGCACCTCTTATATTATTATTCTGCTCTTTTTATTATATCCCCTAGCTTCAAGCCTTTTGTTTCACCCTCAGTATCAAAACCTGTCACCCTTAAAAATCAAAACTGCGGTAAAAATATCTTTTTTTATAAGCCTTATTCCCCTTTGCCTTTTTATTAATCAGGGCATAGAAACTATAATAACCCTTTGAACTTGAACCAGTCTATATAGCTTCAACTTATCTCTTAGCTTTAAGCTAGACTTTTATTCTTTAATATTTTCCTCTGTGGCTTTTTACGTAACCTGATCTATCCTAGAATTTGCATTATGGTATATGCATTCAGACCCTCACTTAAACCGCTTCTTAAAATATTTATTAATTTTTTTAACAGCTATAATTATTTTAGTTACTGCTAATAATATATTTCAATTATTTATTGGCTGAGAGGGCGTTGGCATCATATCCTTTCTTTTAATTAGCTGATGATATGGCCGAATAGATGCTAATACTGCTGCACTCCAAGCAGTAATTTATAACCGTGTTGGAGATATTGGGCTGCTTTTAGCCTTGGCCTGAATAGCAGTTAGCCTAAACTCTTGAGAAATAATTACTTTATTCATATCTTCAAAAGACACAGATCTAACTTTACCATTATTTGGTTTTATTCTTGCTGCAGCCGGTAAATCAGCACAATTCGGCCTTCATCCCTGACTTCCCTCTGCCATAGAAGGTCCTACCCCTGTCTCCGCCCTATTGCACTCAAGCACAATAGTTGTAGCAGGGATCTTTCTTCTTATTCGCATAAGTCCTATGCTTGAAAACAATTCTACTGCTTCCACTTTCTGCCTATGCTTAGGTGCAATCACCACGCTCTTTACAGCAACCTGCGCTCTCACTCAAAATGATTTAAAGAAAATTATTGCTTTTTCTACCTCAAGCCAGCTGGGCTTAATGATAGTAACAATTGGGCTTAATCAACCCCAGCTGGCTTTTTTACATATCTGCACACACGCTTTTTTTAAAGCAATGCTCTTCCTCTGCTCCGGTTCCCTAATTCACTCTTTGAACAATGAACAAGACATCCGTAAAATGGGGGGTCTATTTAAGTTTACCCCTTTAACGGCTTCTTGTCTAACAATCGGAAGCTTTGCTTTAACAGGAATGCCCTTTTTAGCTGGCTTTTTTTCTAAGGATGCTATTATTGAAGCCCTTAATACATCTTACTTAAACGCCTGAGCCTTAACTCTCACCCTAATTGCCACAACTTTTACAGCTATATATAGTTTTCGAATTATTTATTTTACTATGCTTAACACTCCCCGCTTTAATTCCTTAACCCCTATTAATGAAAGTAATCAAGCTTTAGTTAATCCTCTTAAACGTCTTGCTTACGGCAGCGTACTTGCAGGCTTAATTATTACACTTAATGTTATACCCCAAAAAACCCCTCTCATATCCATACCTCCGCTAATTAAAATAGCTGCCTTATTTTTAACTTTAGCCGGAGCGCTAATAGCCTTTGAACTCACTTTTTTAACTTCAAAACAATTTAAAGTTTTACCGCACAAAACCCCTCACCACTTTTCAAACTTGCTTGGGTATTTCCCGCCTCTTTTTCACCAAACCCTTCCTAAATTAAGCTTGCGTGTAGGCCAAAACATTGCTAATAACATGCTTGACCAAACCTGAATAGAAAAGACAGGCCCAAACGCTGCTCATACCCTTAACTTACCTTTAATTTCTACAACAGATGCTTTTCAACACGGCATGTTAAAAACTTACTTGTGCCTTTTTTTACTTACAATAATAATAGCTACTTTAATTTGCTACGCCACTTTCAACTAAATTACACGAAGTGCTCCACGCAAGCTACCACGAACCACCATTAATACTACTAAGAGGGCCACCAATAAAGCTAAAGAGCTAATTACTAAGAGTCCACCTCCCTCCCCATATAAAAAAGCAACACTTACAGTATTCTCTTGTACTAGATTATTAGTATCAAAGCTTATCCCTGTTACACACATTTCATTTTCTGATTTATTCCCAAAGATAAAGCAACAAGTTATAGCCCCAAAAACAAGTATTACAAATGAATTTAAGCTTGAATAATTTTCTACCCCTTCTAAATTAAAGCTTACTGTAAAAGCAATAGAATAAGCAAAAACTACTAACATTCCCCCTAAATACACTAAAAACAAAATTAAAGATAAAAAAGAGCTTCCTAAACAAACCAAAAGCCCACACCCGCTTCCAGCTACTACAACTAAACTAAGTGCTGCATAATTAGGAGAAGGATTAGACGCAACCCCCGCTAAACCAATAATGCTTAAAAACAAAAATAAATATACTATAAAAAACATTATTCTAGCTTGGATTTTAACCAAGACCTATGATATGAAAAACCACCGTTGTCTTCAACCACTAAAATAATAATGGCCCCCTTACGAAAAACTCACCCCCTTCTTAAGTTATTTAATAGTGCTTTAGTAGACCTTCCTACTCCTCCTAATATCTCATTATGATGAAACTTTGGCTCTTTATTAGGCCTTTGTCTAGCAACACAGATCTTAACCGGGCTTTTTTTAGCAATACATTATACTCCTGACACCACAATAGCTTTTTCTTCTGTCGCCCATATTTGTCGCGATGTAAACTACGGGTGACTTATTCGCAATGTTCATGCAAATGGCGCTTCTTTCTTTTTTATTTGTCTTTATGCTCATATTACTCGAGGCCTTTACTATGGCTCCTACCTGTACAAAGAAACATGAAACACCGGGGTCGTTATTTTACTTCTCGTAATGATGACTGCTTTTGTAGGCTACGTTCTTCCTTGAGGGCAGATATCTTTTTGGGGGGCAACAGTCATTACGAACCTTCTTTCCGCAATTCCTTTTTTAGGGGAAACTCTTGTACAATGAATTTGAGGGGGTTTCTCAGTAGATAATGCAACTCTAACCCGATTTTTTGCATTTCATTTCTTATTTCCCTTTGTGGTAATAGCCATAGTTATAATTCACCTAATTTTCCTTCATGAAACTGGCTCTAACAATCCAGTAGGCCTAAATTCAAATGCAGATAAAATTTCATTCCACCCTTACTTCTTATACAAAGACCTATTTGGTTTCATACTATTTTTTGCCCTTCTCATAATATTTGCTCTTTTTTACCCTAATCTTCTAGGTGACCCAGAAAATTTTTCCCCCGCCAACCCCCTAATAACACCCCCTCATATTAAGCCCGAATGGTACTTTTTATTTGCCTATGCAATCCTTCGCTCAATTCCTAATAAACTGGGAGGAGTAGTTGCTCTATTCGCCTCAATTGCAATTTTAATCATTATACCCCTACTTCACACATCTAAGCAGCAAGCAGCCACCTTCCGACCAATAATACAACTTTTTTTATGGCTTCTCTTAGTTGATGTGCTTATCTTAACATGAATTGGAGCAATACCCGTGGAGCCTCCCTATATTGTTATTGGACAAATCGCATCCGCATTCTACTTCCTACTATTTCTTTTTTTATTTCCCTTTACAGGATGAACAGAAAAAAAACTATTTAATAAGCTTCTTAAATAATGCACTAATAGCTTAATTAAAGCACTGATCTTGTAAGTCAGAGATTGAAGGTTAAACTCCTCCTTACTGCTCAAAGAAAGAGGAATTTAACCTGTTCCTCTAGCACCCAAAGCTAGGGTTCTTCAATAAACTATTCTCTGTATGTCTTTACACCATTAATTTCTTGTAACCATATATGTATGCTTGAATACATTTAACTAAGGTAAACATAGTAATAGTATGTATGCTTTAAAGACATAATATGTATAATCAACATTCACTTATATTAACCTTTTATTGCTGTGCTAATCCTCATCAGTGTAGTCAAATTATTAACTCAGTATCTATTAACCACTCATGATAAATAATAAACTCTATTTTGTTCTTAACTTGTTTTTCTGGCCCACAAGAGACCACCATCAGTTGATAACTTAAGGTTAATCATGCTTGATGGTCAGGTACACTAATTGAAGAGTAGCTATGAAGTGATTTATTCCTGGCATAGATTGTACCTCTCAGGGTCATACCTTTCTTTAAGTACATTCTTCTATTTTTTGTACTCACAGTTTAATGCCATTTAAATCGCAGTCGCATTACTCCCCATGCTAGCGTTCTTTTTTGTACTAGGGTGTATCTTTTTTTTTTCCTCTTCAATTACATCTCAGAGTGCTCGCAATATGTTGAGATAGGAGTGTACATTTTCCTTGCATGTCAACTTTACAATTGAATGTTTGTAAACTTAAATTTCTGCATAGCATAAGTGATATCAAGAGCATACACTATGCTTATTTCCTCCTAAAACTTCTACTACGACCCCCTTTTTTTGCGTTTGCCCCCCTACCCCCCACGCTCGGGGGTTCCCTTCATTTATTTAGATGATAAGTAAACGTTATACAATATAACAGTTTGTTTATATGCTATACAATAGTTATATATATATACATATATATGTTTATGTATTTTAAAAATCAAATTTATTTTATTTTGCAGCTTGTTAGACACAGCTCGAACATTTTTCTTTTTTTCGCCAAATCCTCCGGTTATAAGTGGTCTTAAGTTTTTATTTTAGTCCTAAATATTATTTAAACACTAAAAATTTCCCTCAAAATTTCGACTTCCTTACATGACCCTTAAATTTGACATTTTGTTTTGTAGTTTGTTAAATAAAACTCGAACATTTTTCTTTTTTTCGCCAAATCCTCCGGTTATAAGTGGTCTTAAGTTTTTATTTTAGCCCTAAATATTATTTAAACACTAAAAATTACCCTTAAAATTTCGACTTCCTTACATGACCCTTAAATTTAACTATTCGTGACTGCCTATTTTTTATTCATATTTTTATGTATACATTTATATGTTATAATTATATATATACATATATGCATATATGTGTTTATATATGTATGCGTGCTTGCACCTTAAATGCCTCCTACATGATTACTATACTAGCACTTTTAACCATCTTATTTCCGCCCTTTTACTATGATCTATTTATTGACATATAGGCTAT